CATGGCGTTACTCTACCACTGAGTTAAAAGGGCCCTATTTGATTCAATTCCTAAATAAGGAACTAGCCAATATGATTAGTACAGCTATTTGTTACTGCGTATACTTATTATATAAATTTATATAAATTATATAAATGGGATTAGAATATAATATATGTACATCAATCTATATTATTTGCATAATGATTTATCAAAGAACAAAAAATTGGATTTACCTAGTGAATAGAATATAGTTAAAAAAAAAATGATTTATTAATATTGGATTTGACCAATATCAATGGAATACATTATTTCAAAATAGATTCTTCAAGTCATTCTAATCATAACACCAAATTCATTTCATTGATACATAAATGTACTCACCAATTCAAATATTTCATCGAATCGTTGATAAATGGATTCAATTTGTCCTGTCCCTAAACCAAATTCGTATTTTATTGAAAAATTATTTTCATAAACTTGTGGATCTCTATCCTTCTTACTCAATTTCCAGATTGATTCTCGTTTTTTTATTTCCCGCCTTAGTATTAGATATAAATATACCTATCTAATCTAAGTAATAAATGACAGTGAAAGAAATGAAGTTTTCACCCCCGTCCTTTCCAACAAACCAATCATTCCCGTAAATGATTAATCAAAAATTTCCACGGAATTCTGAAAGAAATGGAGTTTTCACCCCCGTCCTTTCCAACAAACCAATCATTCCCGTAAATGATTAATCAAAAATTTCCACGGAATTCTGAAAGATGGAAAAATCTTTTTTTTTATAAAATCATTCCATTATATTGACAATTTCAAAAAACTGTTCATACTATTATGAACGTAGTATAATGGCGGTCGGGCAAGTATGCCCCCATCGTCTAGTGGTTCAGGACATCTCTCTTTCAAGGAGGCAGCGGGGATTCGACTTCCCCTGGGGGTAGGGTGCTACGAAAGGAAGTTGATCATGAATTTTCAATAAAAACTGAAATGTATTCTTCCTGTTCCTGGGTCGATGCCCGAGCGGTTAATGGGGACGGACTGTAAATTCGTTGGCAATATGTCTACGCTGGTTCAAATCCAGCTCGGCCCAAGAATTTGCCGATCCACTATGAAGTTATATAACCCATTTCTTGTTCTTCGGAAATGACTGATGTGCTCTGATACGGAAGAATCAAAAAATGAAACATCCCTAACGCTATTTATTTTTTTCTGTATTACTTATTTTCACAAATTCGAATTTTGCTAATAATCTAGCTTCATATCACGATTTGTAAATAGAAAATATAGGGAAAATCAAATATTTAACAAAAAAAAATATTTTTTTTTCATTGATTAAATTTTCAATTGATTTGTCAATAACAAACGGATTACGAGTAATCTGTGTCGATCTCACTAAAGTGCATATCGATATAGATATCAATGTATACAAAAATCCGCCTCTTTTATTTACAGCAAAATGGTTCGAATCCGAAATAGAAAAAGAAAAGGTTTGAAATAAACCGTAAAAATATGGATACTGTACACCCCTTTCCCTGGGATTGTAGTTCAATTGGTCAGAGCACCGCCCTGTCAAGGCGGAAGCTGCGGGTTCGAGCCCCGTCAGTCCCGATGGATACAAATCCAATAAAATAAAAAACACATCAATTCATTTTTTGTGTGATGTGAAAGGAAATAATATTGATAAACAAAATCTTATTCCTAATTCCAAATAGGGATCCCTCCTGCTTTTTTTCCCTTTTCGTCGAAACCTTTACCTTAAATGAAAAAGGAAGGAAAGGAATTCCATCAAAAATAAATGTTTTTTGTTTTATTTAGTATGGATAAAAGATCTTCCTATGTTATACTATTTAATTCTCGACGATGAGTCGATTTGATAGCTCAGATATTGTTATTCGTGATATTGATCCGATTTGATATCATCGAAATCAAATTTATACCATTGTTGAATTAATTATCGATGAAAGATTTATCATCTCTATGGGATTAAATCCCGAATTTTTTATTGGAAATTTAAGAGAAATAAAACATAATAGAGATTATGGAAGTAAATATTCTCGCATTTATTGCTACTGCACTGTTTATTCTAGTTCCTACTGCTTTTTTACTTATAATTTACGTAAAAACGGTAAGTAAAAGTGACTAATTTCACTTAAAAATGACTTCTTAATTTTTATCAATGTAATCAATGATTAAAAAAAAATGAAAAAGGTTTTCAATTTGGGGTCTTAGTCTTAAAAAAAGATCGGACTACAATCAACGTAATCCAGATAGTAGAAATCAAATATATTTGATTTCTACTATCTGAGAATTGCATCCAAATTTTTTTGAGTTTTATCTATTTGATTTGTATTGATTCCAATAAATCTGAAATAATCAAAAAACAACTCTTATTCTTCCGATTCTTATTTTTTTTGAGATTTCGGATTCTTTTTACAATCCCGGTATCATATTAAAAAAAGAAAGGAGGTAAAAAAGCAGGAATGGGGATTACGCGGTCCCCCATTTTCCATATATATAGATAACCTGGTTAAGCGTCAGTTCATCGAAATAGAAATTTTACGAAGAATTCGGTTGGAATAGGAATCAATTTCCTATTCTATTTGATTCTCTTGATTTTCTCAAAATACGACTATAGAAATAATTCAAATCTTTGTTTGATTGAAAGAGTATTTTCAATTTCTATAATATACATAGAATCCATTACACTACTAGAATATAATAGAACCCTGAAATGCAGATCTATTTTCTATTTGAACTCAATTAATTAGTATAAATGAAATACTTTAATTCAATAGTTCTAAAATTTAAAAAACCCGGGTAGAAAACAAAATTGGTACTTTGACCCCTTAACTCAATTTTGAGTATACCTATAGTCCACTTCTTCCCCATACTACGAGGGAAAGGGAAAATGAAAAAACTACCATTAAAGCAGCCCAAGCAAGACTTACTATATCCATGTAAATTTTGTCTCCTATCTCTTAAAATATGAAGGAATTTTTGAATTATTTATTATTCAAAAATTTTTCTTCTATTATATTTTATATTTATTCACTAAAAATACTATAATAATAGCGGAATTGCTGTTAGAGAGTCAAAAAAAAAGGATTCTGGGCTAACACCATTGACGAAAAACAAGAATCCATTCTATTAGAACATCTAAAAAGTTTTTTTATCTGATTTTTAGTAAAATCGAAAAACATTAAGCATAAACAAAACATCCGGAAACATCCTCGGAAGTTTTAAGTAAATGAATGTTACTAATAGGTAGGAATAAACAGATTCATTTACATACTTATACTCTTATTTCTATTTTAAGTAAATGAATGTTACTAATAGGTAGGAATAAACAGATTCATTTACATACTTATACTCTTATTTCTATTTGAAATATTAAATCCCTTAATGTCTCCCGATTCGTTCTCTAAAATAACTAAAATAATCGGAAGATAGCTTGCCTATTCATTTTTTTTACTATAAGGTTAGTGAAAAGAAAGATTTTATTTTTTCTATTCTATTTTAGAATAAAAAAATTTTAAATTATATATATACTTTTAAGATTAAGAAAGCGAATTAGCTAAATTAAAAACTATTCAATCTAACTAATCTAACTAATATTAATTAAATGTGGAAGCACTCATAGACTTTACATCAGTCTGTATACAAGGTTTTTCTTCCGCCCGTTCTCTAACTAAAAATGGAATTCCCTATCCGACTTATCCTTATCCAATCTAATTGAAGACCGAGTCAGTAGACGGACACTATAATAGTTGTGTAGTGAAAGAACTATCATTTCTAAATTTATTGATTCCTTTTCACTACTTGAATCCGAGACGAAAATATTTACAGCATTTTTTAGAACAAACCTACTGATGCTTAGAATTTAGAATCAAACATAAGTCTCAAGACTCCTTTTCCCTAGCTTGCTTCTGTTGGAAAAAAAAGTTTTCTATAAAAACGTAATACAATATTTCATTTCAAATGTCTTATCGATTAGGCGACACCCGGATTTGAACTGGGGAAAAAGGATTTGCAGTCCCCCGCCTTACCACTCGGCCATGCCGCCAAATAGATATAGATATATAGATATATGAAGTATATGAGAATACCCCCCTTTTCTATTGAAAAATGAAAAAAAAAATTCGAGACAAATCGCAACCGTTAACTATTCATTTCGTAATTATTCTTGAATATTTGAATCTAAAATGGTTTTTTTCTTAATGAGATAATAAAATAAAATTGATACATAACTAATCAATATTACTTTTTTATTGAAAAAAACTTTCTCCATTCCAATTATAACAGCAACTGTCAATATATGTAAACCCTAGAACATAAATTTGAATTGTTACACAGATATTATCTAATCGGGTATCTTATCCATCCATATATATAATACCGATACTATACGGAATTCTCAAGAAATTGTGGTGCTTCTCCTGTTTTACAATTTTTCTATTCAATTTATTTATTGAATAGAAAAATTGTAAAACAGGAGAAGCACGACATGTTATGTGTTGTCCCGAACAAATATGACTGCAATAAAGTTAGAGACAGATCTATAGTTGGAGTTAAATCTATGCATGTTTCAAAAATACAAAAGCCTTATTACACATTACACACTCTAATCGTATTCTCCGAAAAAAATAGTTTAAAATATTTCTTTTCTTTACAATCCCTAATTCATTTGTTCTGGTATCCGATTGAATTGGAATATGTAATATCATAATAATGATAGAAACGGGATGCATTTTTTTATATTCCTTAAAAAAAATCTTGAAATCCGGGTCGAATTTTTCAATTCATTTCCATTTTTAGATTAGAATTTAGATTCTATCTGTTTGTTTTGTTGCAAATTCCTTCCTTCGAAGTTGAGTATAAAATTCTATTCGATTTTATTTATTCCTCTTTTCATAATAGGTATTTCATACACGGGATTTGGTAAAATTTCATGTAATTCAGTATAAAGAACAGAAATTCCGGTATTGCTAAATTGATTCATGTGATTTGATGAAAAATGG